GTTAATGTAGCTTAATTATACCAAAGCAAGGTACTGAAAATACCTAGACGAGTTAAATACTCCATGAACATACAGGTTTGGTCCCAGCCTTCCTATTAGTTGTCAGTAAGATTACACATGCAAGTAACTGCGCACCAGTGAGAATGCCCTCTAAATTATCTAATTAAAAGGAGCAGGCATCAAGCGCGCTAAACAGCAGCTCTCCACGCCTTGCTAAACCACGCCCCCACGGGATACAGCAGTGACAAAACTTAAGCAATAAACGAAAGTTCGACTAAGCTATACTGAATAAAGGGTTGGTAAATTTCGTGCCAGCCACCGCGGTCATACGATTAACCCAAACTAATAAAAAACGGCGTAAAGTGTGTTTTGGAGAATCAAAAATAAAGTTAAATTTTATCTAAGCCGTAAAATGCCCTAGCTAAAACAAAATAACCCACGAAAGTGACTTTAACATTCTAAGAACACGACAACCAAGACTCAAACTGGGATTAGATACCCCACTATGCTTGGTCATAAACTCAAATGATTAATTAACAAAATCACTCGCCAGAATACTACAAGCAACAGCTTAAAATTCAAAGGACTTGGCGGTGCTTCAATCCCCTCTAGAGGAGCCTGTTCTACAATCGATAAACCCCGATAAACCTCACCACCCCTTGCTAATTCAACCTATATACCGCCATCCCCAGCAAACCCTACCAAGGTCACGAAGTAAGCACAAACATACAACATAAAAACGTTAGGTCAAGGTGTAGTCCATGGAGTGGAAAGAAATGGGCTACATTTTCTAATAACAGAACAATATCTCACCACAACCCCTATGAAATCTGGGGGCCAAAGGAGGATTTAGTAGTAAACCGAGAATAGAGAGCTCGATTGAATAAGGCCATGAAGCACGTACACACCGCCCGTCACCCTCCTCCACCTCCATATAATTGTATTCCTAATCACAAGAAACACAGCACAAGAGGAGATAAGTCGTAACAAGGTAAGCATACTGGAAAGTGTGCTTGGATAAACCAAAGTGTAGCTTAAGCCCAAAGCATCCGGCCTACACCCGGAAGACTTCACAATTAACGTGACCACTTTGAAACCAAAGCTAGCCTAACCTTCTTCGATTCCAACAAACCTACAAACCCCAACTAAAACATTCACCAACAATCACTAATAGTATAGGAGATAGAAATTTCACCCAGCGCTATAGAAAGAGTACCGCAAGGGAAAGATGAAAGAATACCTCAAAGTTCATAAAAGCAAAGCTTACCCCTTGTACCTTTTGCATAATGACTTAACTAGAATAGTCTGACAAAAAGAATTTAAGCCAGAGCACCCGAAACCAAACGAGCTACTCATGAATAACTGCCTAAGAACCAACTCATCTATGTAGCAAAATAGTGAGAAGATTCACGAGTAGAGGTGAAAAGCCTAACGAGCTTGGCGATAGCTGGTTTCTCAGAAAAGAATTTCAGTTCAACTTTAAGTTAACCTAAAGTGGCCCACCAAACCTCCTGTTAACCTAAACGTTAATCTAAAGAGGGACAGCTCTTTAGAATAGGCTACAACCTTTAGTAGAGAGTAATCAACTCCCAACTCACAGTCGGCCTAGAAGCAGCCACCAATAGAGAAAGCGTTCAAGCTCAACACATAACACACTTTAATCCCTAAACCCTGCAATAACCTCCTACCAAATAACTGAGTTGTTCTATCACTAAATAGAAGCAATACTGTTAATATAAGTAACAAGAATCTCCATTCTCCCTGCACAAGCTTATACCAGACCGGATGCCCACTGGTAATTAACAATAAAATAAAACTACTCACCCTACAAACCCATTACTGAAAAATATTGTTAATCCAACACAGGCGTGCGCCAAGGAAAGATCGAAAGAAGTAAAAGGAACTAGGCAAAACCTAACCCCGCCTGTTTACCAAAAACATCACCTCCAGCATCACTAATATTGGAGGCACTGCCTGCCCAGTGACACACGTTTAACGGCCGCGGTATACTGACCGTGCAAAGGTAGCATAATCACTTGTCCTCTAATTAAGGACTAGAATGAACGGCCACACGAGGGTTAAACTGTCTCTTACTTTCAATCAGTGAAATTGACCTTCCCGTGAAGAGGCGGGAATATACCAATAAGACGAGAAGACCCTATGGAGCTTAAATTGACTAGCCCAAGCAAGTACATTCTACCACCCAACAAGGTATAAATAATTACTACCCCCTGAGCTAAAAATTTTGGTTGGGGTGACCTCGGAGCACAACTAAACCTCCGAATAATCCAGCTTAGACATTACTAGTCAAGGCGTCAACAAACCAAATGACCCAAATTAGCTTGATCAACGGAACAAGTTACCCTAGGGATAACAGCGCAATCCTATTATAGAGTTCATATCGACAATAGGGTTTACGACCTCGATGTTGGATCAGGACACCCCAATGGTGTAACCGCTATTAACGGTCCGTTTGTTCAACGGTTAAAGTCCTACGTGATCTGAGTTCAGACCGGAGCAATCCAGGTCGGTTTCTATCTATTTATAATTTCTCCCAGTACGAAAGGACAAGAGAAATAGAGCCAACTCAACGGAGCACTCTCAGCTTTAACAGATGATAAACTCTCAATCTAACAATTCACCCCACGCCCTCCCCAAGACAAGGGCTTATTAAGATGGCAGAGCCCGGCAATTGCATAAAACTTAAAACTTTACATCCAGAGGTTCAACTCCTCTTCTTAATATACATGTTTGTAGCTAACCTCCTCCTACTAATTATCCCAATTATCGTAGCCATAGCCTTCTTTACATTAATTGAACGAAAAATCCTAGGCTACATACAACTCCGCAAAGGTCCCAATACCGTAGGCCCACACGGCCTACTTCAACCCTTCGCCGACGCAGTAAAACTATACATTAAAGAGCCCTTACGACCCCTGGCCTCCTCCACATTACTATATATCACCGCACCAACACTGGCCCTATCCATTGCACTTACCATATGAACTCCCCTACCAATACCGTTTCCACTAATCAACTTAAACATAGGACTTCTATTTATCCTAGCTACATCAAGCCTGGCCGTGTATTCAATTCTTTGATCAGGCTGAGCATCCAACTCCAAATATGCCTTAATTGGCGCCCTACGAGCAGTAGCCCAAACAATCTCATATGAAATTACCCTAGCCATCATTCTACTTTCAGTCCTCCTGATAAGTGGGTCATTCACCCTATCTACCCTCATCACAACCCAAGAATATCTATGACTTATTATTCCATCCTGACCCTTGACCATAATATGATTTATTTCTACCCTAGCAGAAACAAATCGAGCTCCTTTCGATCTAACAGAAGGGGAATCCGAACTAGTATCAGGTTTCAACGTGGAATACGCCGCGGGTCCCTTTGCCCTATTCTTCATAGCAGAATACACCAACATCATCATGATAAATGCCCTAACAACAACACTTTTCCTAGGAGCATCCTACAAGTCCGATATACCAGAAACATATACAACAAATTTCACCGCTAAAACCCTCCTACTAACGTCACTATTTTTATGAATTCGAGCATCATACCCACGATTCCGATATGACCAACTCATACACCTACTATGAAAAAATTTCCTCCCACTAACACTAGCACTCTGCATGTGATATATCTCCCTTCCAATCCTAATATCGTATATCCCCCCGCAAGTATAGAAATATGTCTGACAAAAGAGTTACTTTGATAGAGTAAATAATGGAGGCTTAACCCCTCCTATTTCTAGAACTGCAGGCCTTGAACCTACTCCTAAGGATTCAAAATCCATCGTGCTACCAACGTACACCTCATTCTATAACAGTAAGGTCAGCTAAACAAGCTATCGGGCCCATACCCCGAAAATGTTGGTTTATATCCTTCCCATACTAATCAACCCCATTACCCTCTTACTAATTATAACCACAGTCTTCACAGGAACTACATTAACAGTAGCCAGCTCACACTGACTCCTAATATGAATTGGTTTGGAGATCAATATACTAGCTGTCATTCCAGTTCTAATGAAAAACTATAAACCTCGATCAACAGAAGCAGCCACAAAATACTTTCTCACACAAGCAACAGCCTCCATACTACTCATATTTACTATTGTACTCAATGCCACAAACTCCGGACAATGAAATATCACCAGTACCCACAGCCAATTTACCTCCCTCACGATCACTATCGCACTAGCAATAAAAATGGGAATAACCCCATTCCATTTCTGAGTTCCTGAGGTCACACAAGGCATTTCACTAATGGCAGGGATGCTCCTCCTAACATGACAGAAACTAGCCCCTATCTCCATTATACTTCAAATCCACCCATGAACAAACATAAACACTCTTCTATTAATTGCTCTCTTATCAATTCTAGTAGGAGGATGAGGAGGCCTAAATCAAACACAACTACGAAAAATTCTGGCCTATTCCTCCATCGCTCATATAGGCTGAATGATAGCCATTTTAACATTTTGCCCATCACTCACAGTATTAAACCTATTGATCTACCTAGCATTAACCATCGTCATATTTACTACCCTAAATCTCAACATAAGTACTGCCACACTAACATTATCAAACCTGTGAAACAAGACCCCAATAATCACTTTAACAACCATGGTTACCCTACTATCCCTCGGAGGACTCCCCCCACTTACGGGCTTCCTACCTAAATGAATAATCATCCAAGACCTATCAAAAAACAATAACACCATTATAGCTACAATCATAGCTATTATAGCACTATTAAATCTATATTTCTACATACGACTGATTTACAGCGCCTCCCTAACCCTATTTCCCACATTTAACAACACAAAAATAAAATGACAACTTCAAATCACGAACCAAACTCGACTTATACCTCCCCTAATCATTCTATCTACCTTATCCCTCCCTCTAGCACCAACCTTTCCAATCCTATACTAGAAATTTAGGTTATGCAGACCAAGAGCCTTCAAAGCCCTAAGAAAGCAAGTACGCGCTTAATTTCTGTGTGTAAGGGTTGCAAGAATCTATCCTACATCAACTGAATGCAAATCAATTACTTTAACTAAGCTAAACCCTCAACTAGATTGATGGGTTCCAACCCCACGAAAATTTAGTTAACAGCTAAATACCCTAATCAACTGGCTTCAATCTACTTCTCCCGCCTCTCAGGGGAAAAAAGGCGGGAGAAGCCCCGGCAGAATTGAAGCTGCTTCTTTGAATTTGCAATTCAATATGTCAAATCACCTCAGGGCCTGGTAAAAAGAGGAAATTCCTCTGTCTTTAGATTTACAGTCTAATGCTTAATCACTCAGCCATTCTACCTATGTTCATCAACCGATGATTCTACTCAACAAATCACAAAGATATTGGAACCCTCTACCTACTATTTGGGGCTTGAGCAGGAATAGTAGGAACAGCCCTCAGTCTTCTTATCCGAGCTGAGCTTGGTCAGCCAGGAACCTTGTTGGGGGATGATCAGATCTACAATGTAATCGTGACAGCCCACGCTTTCATTATAATTTTCTTCATAGTTATGCCCATCATAATTGGAGGCTTTGGAAACTGACTTGTACCTTTAATGATCGGAGCCCCTGATATAGCGTTCCCACGAATAAATAATATAAGTTTTTGACTTCTTCCACCATCATTCCTACTTCTCCTTGCCTCCTCAATAGTAGAAGCAGGCGCGGGAACAGGATGAACAGTTTATCCTCCTTTAGCCGGAAATTTGGCCCACGCAGGAGCATCCGTGGATTTAACAATTTTCTCTTTACACCTAGCGGGAGTATCTTCTATCTTAGGGGCTATCAACTTTATTACCACGGCAGTAAATATGAAATCCCCAGCCATATCACAGTATCAAACCCCCTTATTCGTGTGATCCGTAATAATTACCGCTGTCCTTTTACTGTTGTCTTTACCTGTTCTGGCAGCAGGAATCACAATGCTATTGACCGATCGCAACCTTAATACAACTTTCTTTGACCCTGCGGGAGGCGGTGATCCCATTCTATATCAGCACTTATTCTGGTTTTTCGGACACCCCGAAGTTTACATCTTAATTCTTCCAGGCTTTGGCATAATCTCTCATATCGTCACGTACTACTCAGGCAAAAAAGAACCCTTTGGCTACATAGGTATAGTTTGAGCTATAATGTCCATTGGTTTTCTGGGTTTTATCGTATGGGCTCACCATATATTCACCGTGGGCATAGATGTTGACACCCGAGCATACTTTACATCAGCTACTATAATTATTGCTATTCCTACCGGGGTAAAAGTTTTCAGCTGGCTAGCTACACTTCATGGGGGTAATATCAAATGATCGCCCGCTATACTATGAGCTCTGGGCTTCATCTTCTTATTTACGGTAGGAGGCCTAACAGGAATCGTCCTTGCTAACTCATCACTGGACATCGTTCTCCACGACACATATTACGTAGTAGCACACTTCCACTATGTATTGTCAATGGGGGCAGTATTTGCTATTATAGGAGGATTTGTTCATTGGTTCCCTCTATTTTCAGGCTATACATTAAATGACACTTGAGCCAAAATCCACTTCGCAATTATATTTGTAGGTGTAAACATAACATTTTTCCCACAACACTTTTTAGGTTTATCAGGAATACCCCGCCGCTACTCTGACTACCCCGATGCCTACACCATATGAAATATAATCTCGTCAATCGGGTCTTTCATCTCCCTAACAGCAGTCATACTGATGATTTTTATAGTTTGAGAAGCTTTCGCCTCAAAACGAGAAATCCTAGTAGTGGAACTAATACCAACAAACTTAGAATGACTCCACGGCTGCCCACCACCTTATCACACATTCGAAGAGCCCGCCTATGTAAAACACAGCTAAGAAAGGAAGGAATTGAACCCCCTATAATTGGTTTCAAGCCAACCACATAACCACTATGACTTTCTCCAACTAAGATATTAGTAAAATAATTACGTAACTTTGTCAAGGTTAATTCACAGGTTAAACCCCTGTATATCTTAATGGCCTGCCCAGTCCAACTAGGATTTCAAGATGCTGCCTCTCCTATTATAGAAGAACTTCTATACTTCCACGACCACACTCTAATAATTGTTTTCCTCATCAGTTCCTTGGTCCTCTACATTATCTCCCTTATACTTTCCACTAAACTTACTCACACAAGTACGGTGGATGCCCAAGAAGTAGAAACAGTATGAACTATCTTACCCGCAGTCATCCTAATTCTCATTGCCCTCCCATCTCTACGCATCCTGTACATAATAGACGAAATTACTACACCCTCCCTGACCGTTAAAACAATAGGCCACCAATGATACTGAAGCTATGAATATACAGACTATGAAAATCTCTGCTTCGACTCATACATAATTCCTCCACTGGACCTTAAACCCGGTGATCTTCGCTTACTTGAAGTCGACAACCGAGTTGCCTTGCCCACAGAAATATCAATCCGAATACTGGTTTCCTCAGAAGATGTGCTTCACTCGTGAACTGTGCCTTCCCTAGGCGTAAAAACTGATGCCATCCCGGGACGCCTAAACCAAGTTACCCTAATAACTTCTCGTCCAGGTATCTACTACGGTCAATGCTCAGAAATCTGTGGTGCAAACCACAGCTTTATACCAATTGTACTTGAGTTAATTTCCTTAAAACACTTTGAAGAGTGACTATTAACCCTATTATAATTCACCGTGAAGCTAACAAGCATTAACCTTTTAAGTTAAAGACTGAAAGTCTAAACCTTTCCACAGTGAAATGCCGCAATTAGATACATCAACATGATTCACAACAATCTCTTCCATAATCCTTGCCCTATTTATTATCTTTCATCTAAAAGTTTCAAAACTTAATTATTCCTTAAGCCCCACATCAAAACCCCTTAGCGAACATGACCGTACTAACCCTTGAGAATCAAAATGAACGAAAATCTATTCTCCTCTTTTATTACCCCTACGATCGTAGGGATCCCTGTCGTTGTTCTCATTATCTCAACCCCCAGTATTTTCTTCCCCTCCCCTTCCCGGCTCATTAATAATCGCCTTACCTCCCTACAACAATGATTAATCCAACTGATACTAAAACAGCTAATAGCCACACACAACACCAAGGGGCGAACCTGGGCTCTCATATTAGTCTCACTAATCCTATTTATTGGTTCTACCAACCTACTAGGCTTACTGCCCCACTCATTCACCCCAACCACACAACTATCAATAAATCTGGGCATAGCAGTCCCCCTATGAGCAGCCACAATTATTACGGGCTTCCGTCACAAAACAAAAGCAACCCTGGCCCACCTCCTACCGCAAGGGACACCTACCCCACTCATTCCTATGTTAATTGTCATCGAAACAGTTAGCCTTCTCATTCAACCCATAGCACTAGCCGTACGACTAACAGCCAACATCACAGCAGGCCACCTACTCATACACCTAATTGGAGGAACTGCCCTGGCACTAACCTCAATCAGCCCCACCATTTCCCTAATCACATTTATTATTCTTGTTCTGCTCACAGTCCTTGAATTCGCCGTTGCCTTAATTCAGGCCTACGTATTCACCTTGCTAGTGAGCCTTTACCTACATGATAACACTTAATGACCCACCAAACTCACGCCTACCATATAGTCAACCCTAGCCCCTGACCACTTACAGGGGCCCTATCAGCACTCCTAATAACATCCGGCCTAATCATATGATTTCACTTTAATTCAAATTCTCTCCTATCACTAGGATTACTAACTAACTTATTAACAATATATCAATGATGACGAGATGTCGTACGAGAGGGCACCTTCCAAGGCCATCACACCGCCATTGTCCAAAAAGGCCTCCGATATGGCATAATCCTATTTATCATCTCAGAAGTATTTTTCTTTGCAGGTTTCTTCTGAGCTTTTTACCACTCAAGCCTAGCCCCTACCCCCGAACTTGGGGGCTGCTGACCCCCAACAGGCATTCACCCACTTAACCCCCTAGAAGTCCCCCTTCTAAACACAGCTGTACTTCTGGCCTCAGGTGTATCTATCACCTGAGCTCACCATAGCTTAATAGAAGGTAACCGAACATTCACACTCCAAGCCCTACTTATCACTATTTTCCTAGGTATTTACTTCACACTTCTTCAAGCCTCAGAGTATTTCGAAACATCCTTTACAATTTCAGACGGGATTTACGGATCAACGTTTTTCATAGCAACAGGCTTCCATGGCTTACATGTCATCATCGGATCCACCTTCCTCGCCACTTGTTTTCTTCGCCAAATAAAATTCCACTTTACCTCTAATCATCATTTCGGCTTCGAAGCCGCAGCCTGATATTGACACTTTGTTGATGTAGTCTGACTATTCCTATACGTCTCCATCTACTGGTGAGGATCCTATTCTTTTAGTATCACTTAGTACAATTGACTTCCAATCAATCGGCTTCGGTATAACCCGAAAAAGAATAATTAACTTTCCACTAACCCTTGCAATCAACACCCTAATGGTAATAATTCTCGTAATAATTGCATTCTGACTACCACAGCTGAACGTGTATACGGAAAAATATAATCCCTACGAATGCGGGTTTGATCCCATAGGGTCCGCCCGTCTACCCTTCTCCATAAAATTTTTTCTAGTGGCGATTACATTTCTCCTTTTCGACCTAGAAATTGCCCTCCTCCTTCCACTCCCCTGAGCAACCCAAACAAATAATCTAAAACTTACACTAACAACAGCCCTCGCGTTAATCTCTATTCTAGCTGCAGGCCTAGCCTATGAATGGTTTCAAAAAGGACTTGAATGAGAAGAGTAACATTGATAATTAGTTTAAGATAAAACAAATGATTTCGACTCATTAGATTATGAATTTACATAATTATCATATGCCCTCAATCTCCACTAACATCATCCTAGCCTTTACCATTGCCCTAACAGGGATACTAGTATTCCGCTCACATCTAATGTCCTCCCTACTATGCCTAGAAGGCATAATACTGTCCATATTCATCTTAAGTATTCTTCTCATTATAAATATACACTACACGGTATCTTTCATTATACCAATTCTCCTACTGGTGCTTGCAGCCTGTGAAGCAGCCATCGGTTTAGCCCTATTAGTGATAGTATCCAACACCTACGGCTTAGATCATGTTCAAAATCTCAACCTCCTTCAATGCTAAAAATTATTATCCCAACAATTATGCTACTACCAGTAACATGATATTCTACCAACACTATAGTCTGAATCAACACCACCCTTTACAGCCTAACAATCAGTCTCACAAGCCTGTCTTTCCTTAATCAAACTGACGGTAACAGCAACAATTTCTCGTCAACCTTCTTTTCCGACCCCTTATCATCACCCCTCCTAATCCTAACAATATGATTGTTCCCCCTTACAATTATAGCAAGCCAATACCACCTCACAAAAGAACCCTCACAGCGAAAAAAACATTTCCTCTTCACCCTAATCTCCCTCCAACTATTCCTAATCATAACATTCACGGCCACCGAACTAATTATATTCTACATTCTATTTGAATCTACATTAATTCCTACTCTTATTATCATTACCCGATGAGGAAACCAAGCAGAACGACTAAACGCAGGCCTATACTTCCTATTCTATACTCTTGTTGGATCCTTGCCATTACTCGTAGCACTGTCCTCCATCCAAAATTATATAGGCACACTAAACCTCTTTATAATAACCTATTGGTCCCAGGAAATATCCAACTCATGATCCAACAGCCTAATATGAATAGCATGCATTATAGCCTTTATAATCAAAATACCCTTATACGGTCTTCACCTATGATTACCCAAAGCTCACGTAGAAGCTCCCATTGCCGGGTCTATAATCCTCGCAGCCATCCTTCTAAAACTAGGAGGGTATGGAATGATACGCATTACCATAATTCTTAGCCCCTTAACAAAATTTATAGCGTACCCATTCCTTATAATGTGCTTATGAGGGATAATTATAACAAGCTTAATCTGCCTACGACAGACAGACTTAAAATCACTTATTGCTTACTCATCAGTAAGCCACATAGCATTAGTAATTGTAGCCATTCTTATTCAGACACCATGAAGCTTTATAGGGGCAACAGCCTTAATAGTTGCACACGGCCTCACGTCATCGATATTATTCTGTCTTGCCAACTCAAACTACGAACGTATCCACAGCCGAACAATACTCTTGGCACGAGGCCTTCAATCTCTACTTCCACTAATAAGCACCTGATGACTTCTCGCCAGCCTGACCAACCTAGCTTTACCACCATCTATTAACTTAATCGGCGAACTATTCATTACCATAGCAACTTTCTCATGGTCTAATATAACAATCATCCTGACGGGCCTAAATATACTAATCACTGCCACCTACTCATTATACATACTAACAATAACCCAACGAGGCAAGTCCCCGTACCACACACGTAACTTTAACCCCTCCCTCACGCGAGAAAATACCCTAATATCTATACATATTCTCCCTCTTCTTCTCCTCACCCTAAACCCCAAAATCCTCATAGGACCTACATACTGTAGATGTAGTTTAAACAAAACGCTAAACTGTGAATTTAGATACAGGAGCTTAAACCCCCTTATCTACCGAGAGAGAATGTAAGAACTGCTAATTCTACACACCATATATAAAAATGTGGCTCCCTCAACTTTTAAAGGATGGGAGCCATCCGTTGGCCTTAGGAGTCAAAAAATTGGTGCAACTCCAAATAAAAGTAATTAACCTATTTCCCTCCCTCACTCTAATTACACTAATAATCCTAACGTACCCTATCATGACAAACCTTATGAACATTCACAAAAGTACCCCTTATACACTCCACGTAAAACTAACAACTGCTTATGCCTTCCTTGCCAGCCTCATTCCAGCCACACTATTTATTTTTTCACAGCAGGAGGCAATCGTATCTAACTGACACTGAATAACCATCCAAACCCTAAAACTAACCATTAGCCTGAAAATAGACTACTTCTCGGTAATATTTATCCCAGTAGCATTACTCGTCACCTGATCTATTATAGAATTCTCAACATGATATATACAATCAGACCCAAACCTTAATCTATTCTTTAAGTATCTCCTCTTATTTCTAATTACTATACTAATCTTAGTAACCGCCAACAACTTATTCCAACTGTTCATCGGCTGAGAAGGCGTTGGCATCATATCCTTCCTTTTAATCAGCTGATGGTACGGACGAGCCGACGCAAACACAGCAGCCCTCCAAGCCATCATTTACAACCGCATTGGAGATATTGGATTTATCTTGTCCATAGCATGATTCTTAGTCTACTCAAACACCTGAGAGTTCCAACAGATATTTATACTCAACCACAACCCAAACCTAATCCCATTGATAGGTCTACTCCTTGCAGCCACCGGAAAATCCGCTCAATTCGGACTTCACCCATGACTACCATCAGCAATAGAAGGTCCCACCCCAGTCTCAGCCCTACTTCACTCCAGCACGATAGTCGTAGCAGGAATTTTCCTCTTAATCCGATTCCACCCTATAATGGAGACCAACAGCACTGCCCAAACCCTTATACTATGCTTAGGCAGCATTACCACACTGTTCACGGCAATCTGTGCTCTTACACAAAATGACATCAAAAAAATTGTAGCCTTCTCCACCTCAAGCCAACTAGGCTTGATAATGGTCACTCTAGGTATCAACCAACCCCATCTAGCTTTCCTCCACATCTGCAATCACGCCTTCTTTAAAGCCATACTATTTATATGTTCCGGCTCTATTATCCATAACCTAAACAACGAACAAGATGTTCGAAAAATGGGAGGCCTACTCAAAGCCATACCCTTCACAGCCTCCTCCCTCATCATCGGAAGCCTCGCACTTACGGGCATGCCCTTTTTAACAGGCTTCTACTCAAAAGACCCCATCATCGAATCCATAAATACATCCAATGCCAACGCCTGAGCCCTAACAATCACACTCATTGCAACTTCCCTAACTGCTGTTTACAGCACACGAATCATCTTTTATACACTAATAAAACAACCACGATTTACAGCTTTATCCACAATCAACGAAAACAACCCTTTACTAATTAATTCAATTAAACGCCTAGCGATCGGCAGCATCTTCGCCGGATTCCTCCTATCTAACAATGTTCTTCCCCTAACCACCCCTCAATTAACAATGCCCACCCATCTAAAGATAATAGCCCTAATTGTAACTATTCTAGGATTTATCCTAGCAATAGAACTAAACCTTATAACGAATAATCTAAAACTTAAAGCATCCTCCAAAACACTCAAATTCTCAAACATACTAGGATTCTTCCCAACAATTACCCATCGCTCGACCCCCCTACACAACCTTATCATGAGCCAAAACCCAGCATCCCTCCTACTGGACCTAATTTGATTGGAAAAAAGCATACCAAAAGATATATCCCAACTACAATTAGCATTCTCCAAAACCATTTCAAACCAAAAAGGCCTAATCAAGCTATACTTCCTGTCTTCCCTCATATCAACATTCCTAGCTCTTCTACTAATCATATAACCCTTATTCGAATAATTTCAATAACAATCAGCACACTAACAAATAAAGATCATCCCGCAACAACCATAAATCAGTTAACATGATTATAAAGAGCCGCTACCCCTAAAGAATCCTCACGAACAACACCGACCTCTTTGCCTACAAAAGCAACCCAATCCTCCAAATCATCAAAACCAACTACCACCTCAAAACCATCCTGCCCCATCACTCACACCACTACCAACAACTCTATAATTAATCCTATCAACAACGACCCCCAAACAACAACACTAGAGCCCCATGTCTCTGGATATTCCTCAGTAGCTATAGCCGTAGTATAGCCAAACACCACCAGCATACCCCCTAAATAAACCAAAAACACCATCAAACCCACAAAAGAACCCCCAAAACCTATAACAATTATACACCCTACAGCCCCACTAATAACAAGTCCAACACCCCCATAAATAGGAGAAGGCTTTGACGAAAAACTCATAAAACCCAATACAAAGACAACACTTAACAAGAATATTATATAAATCATAGTTTCTACATGGAATCTAAACCATGACCAATGACATGAAAAATCATCGTTGTACTTCAACTACAAAAACGCAAATGACCAACATTCGAAAAAACCACCCCCTCCTAAAAATTATCAACAATTCACTTATTGATCTCCCCACACCACCTAACATTTCTTCCTTATGAAACTTCGGCTCCCTACTGGGGGCTTGCTTAACCATCCAGATTATCACGGGCCTGTTCCTGGCCATACACTACACGGCAGATACAACAACTGCATTCTCCTCCGTAACCCACATCTGCCGAGACGTCAATTACGGCTGAACCATCCGCTACCTCCACGCTAATGGAGCATCCATATTCTTCCTATGCCTATTCATCCACGTGGGCCGCGGCCTATACTATGGTTCCTTTACTCTACTGGAGACCTGAAACGTCGGTATCATCCTACTGTTCTCAGTAATGGCCACAGCCTTCATAGGCTACGTCCTCCCATGAGGACAAATATCCTTCTGAGGTGCTACAGTAATCACAAACTTACTCTCAGCAATCCCCTATATCGGCACTGATCTTGTGGAATGAATCTGAGGAGGCTTCTCCGTTAGTAAAGCTACTCTGACCCGATTCTTCGCACTCCACTTTGTCCTGCCCTTTATTATTTTAGCCCTAGTTATAATTCACCTCCTCTTCCTACACGAAACGGGGTCTAACAACCCACTAGGCACATCCTCAGACTCTGATAAAATTCCATTCCACCCCTATTACACTACTAAAGATTTTTTAGGGCTTCTACTTCTTATCCTACTTCTCATGGTACTCACGCTCTTCTACCCAGACCTACTAGGAGACCCTGACAACTACTCCCCAGCAAACCCCCTCAATACACCACCTCATATCAAACCGGAATGATATTTCCTATTTGCCTACGCTATTCTACGATCTATCCCCAACAAACTTGGAGGTGTAATAGCCCTAATCCTATCCATCCTAATTCTAGCAGTTATTCCTCTCCTTCAACCTAACAAACAACAAACCATAATATTCCGCCCCCTAAGCCAGTTCTTATTCTGAATCCTGGTAGCAGACTTACTCACCCTTACATGAATTGGAGGGCAACCCGTAGAAGACCCCTTCATTACCATCGGACAAGTGGCATCCATTCTGTACTTCTTACTCATAGTCCTTATTATACCAACAACATGTCTCATCGAAAACAAAATGTTAAAATGAAGAGCCCTTGTAGTATACTTATTACCCCGGCCTTGTAAGCCGAAAATGGAGCATTGCTCCCCAGGGCAACCTCAAGGAAGAAGTGTCACACCTCACCCTCAGCACCCAAAGCTAAGATTCTACATAAACTATTCCTTGCCAAATTACTACCCAACTACACCCCATAAATGCCCGCCCATGTAATCCAAGCATGGTATGCTCTCCCCCATACAACAGACTACAGTCTCCCCCGTAGGAAGCCGCCTCCCCCTCCTATGTATATCGTGCATAAAGCTCTTGTCCACATGCATATAAGCAAGTACATAGTTATTCATACAGTACATAGGACATCTATATGTATTATCCACATTAAACTCTCCACCCCACGAATATTCTCGGGTAATTTCGTCTCTTGATCTTACATGAGTACATAATTCCTATTGGTCGGACATAAAACATTGATCTATTGATCGAACACCTGCGCATTATATTTCGTAGTCCTTGTCAACACGGATATCCCCTTCCACCGTTACTAGGGTCTCTACCATCCTCCGTGAAACCAGCAACCCGCCCGCATAATGCCCCTCTTCTCGCTCCGGGCCCATAAAACTTGGGGGTGACTAAACTGAAACTATACCTGGCATCTGGTTCTTACTTCAGGGCCATAACCATATACCCGCCCACTCGTTCCCCTTAAATAAGACATCTCGATGGATTAGTTACTAGACAACCCGTGATTAGTCATAACTGATCTGTCAGGCCTCTGGTATTTTTTAATTTTCGGGGGATGCAGGGACTCACCATGGCCTACGCCGAAAACCGGCCGGCCTGCGCCCAGACCATTGATTGTAGCTGGACTTAACATGTACATTCTTTACCCTCATAATTATCATAAGGTGACTAATTAATTCATGCTCGAAGGACATAAGGCTTATAGCTGGACCTAACATATATATTTCTTGCTCCACGGTTAATTCTAAGGTGGCTATTTAATTCATGCTTGAAGGACATACCAAATTTTAGCACACATGTGCGTGCGCATCGACGCGCGTGTACTTATACGTGAACTCACATCTACGCCCATACGTCAGTATGTACGCACGTATACACGTATACACGTATACACGTATACACGTATACACGTATACACGTATACACGTATACACGTATACACGTATACACGTATACACGTATACACGTATACACGTATACACGTATACACGTATACACGTATACACGTATACACGTATACACGTATACACGTATACACGTATACACGTACACACGTATACACGTATACACGTATACACGTATACACGTATACACGCATACACGTATACACGCATACACGCATACACGCATACACGCATACACGCATACACGCATACACGCACGCATTGTTATATACCCAGTATCCAAGACAAACCCCCCTACCCCCCATTCCAGCCTTCACAGATTCTTGGTACATTTGCTCTTGCCAAACCCCAAAAACAAGAACTTCCCGCACTGTTACTTAACTAGAATTTTGCAGATACTTATAACTTTGCCTGACTTCAGTAAACCAATAGAAAAAAATTCACTCTATGTAAGGTGCCAATAATTTACGCTGATACCAGCGTAGTAGTTTAATCCACTCGTTTCCAAAAGAATCACTCCTAATCCAGTTACAAATTAAATAATTTCCTTAACCAAAAACAACAATTATTTTACCCCAGTCTTAGACCTGCACATCCCAACATCTACTCTTTATCCAAGTCCCAAATCTAA